CAAACAAAGCTATACTGACTGAAAAAGTTGCATTTTTCAAAAATTCATACCAATCTACAAAATTTTGTGAATTGGTATGCAAAAGGTTTATCGACGGCGTTAATAATTTTGATAATATATCAAAGTCGATTCCTTCTTGATTGAAAGGAATTCCTATGGCTCCAATAAATAAAGTAAATAAAAGCAATACAAGCATAGGAAATAGAATAGTATTGTCTGATTCGTGGGGATAATAGAAAGTTCTTGTATTAAGTCCAAAATTTTCAACAGTAATAAAAGTTTGATTTCTTACATTATTACTAATTTTATATGTTTTATTCCCAAAAAAAGAAGCTCTTTTCGTATTATTCATTGTTAATAATGGTACTAATCCAAAATTTCTATTAAGTTTTTTATCTTCTTCTTTACCCCATAAAGAGATTGAATAGAAGGAGCGACTTTTTTTTCCACTATAATTTATAAAATAAGTGTTTAAATGTCCTTCAAAAGTAAGTAAATAAATCCGAAACATATAAAATGCGGTTAATCCCGCTGTTGAACAAGCTATTATTGCAAAAATTGGCGAAAATAAGAAACTATCATTAAGAATTTCATCTTTAGACCAAAAACAAGCAAGGGGGGGAATACCACAAAGCGAGAGTGTTCCTACTAAAAAGGCAGTTTTTGTAATCGGTACGTGTTTTGTCAAACCACCCATAAGAATCATATTCTGACTTTTATCGGGAGAATATCCAACTATAGCTTCCATTGAATGAATAATGGATCCAGATCCTAAAAACAGCAAAGCTTTCGAATAAGCATGAGTAATCAAATGAAATAAAGCGGATCTATAAGACCCCATACCTAGAGCTAACATCATATAACCCAATTGAGACATTGTAGAATAGGCTAAACCTCTCTTAATATCTTTTTGAGCAAGAGCTAACGTGGCTCCTAAGAGTACTGTTATTATACCTATGGAAGATATTATATACATTATAGAAGGGATAACTATAAAAAGAGGAAGAAGACGAGCTACAAGAAAAATTCCCGCCGCTACCATAGTAGCAGCATGTATAAGAGCCGAAATAGGAGTAGGGCCCTCCATGGCATCAGGCAACCATACATGAAGAGGAAATTGTGCAGATTTAGCAATAGGACCCACAAATAATAGAAATGCACACAAAGAAAGGAATAAGAGATTTACTCTATTATTTAAAATTAAATTATTGAATATTTCGAACAAATCTTGAAATTCGAAACTGCCTGTTATCCAATAAAGACCTAAAATTCCTAATAATAAACCAAAATCCCCTACACGATTGGTTACAAAAGCTTTTTGACAGGCATTCGCTGCAATAGGTCGTGTGAACCAAAAACCTATTAATAAATACGAACACATTCCAACTAATTCCCAAAAAAAATAAACTTGGATCAAATTAGAACTAGTAACTAATCCTAACATTGAAGTATTAAAAAAACCCATATAAGCAAAAAACCTCAGATATCCTTGATCATGAGACATATAATTATCACTATAAATCAGAACCAAAATTCCAACGGTTGTAATTAATATTGACATAATAGAAGTAAGTGGATCAATAAAGTAACCGAACTCAAAAGAAAATTCATTATTTATGGTCCAAGACCATACATTTTGATGAATGCAACTTAGAAAAATTTGTTGAATAGATAGATAGAGCGAAAAGATCATAACTATACTTAACAAAAAAATACTCAGAAACGTCCACATACGTCGAAGGTTTTTTGTTGCTGTCGGAAAAAGTAGAAGTCCAGCTCCTAGTAAAATAGGTACTGGAAGTGGAATGAAAGGGATGATCCATGAATATTGATATGTATGTTCCATAAAATAAAAAATCCTTTTTATTTTATTCTTAAATTTATTATTTCTTATTCACTGGTTTGTATATATAGTTTAGTTGTTTTTCAAAGGGGACAATAAAAAGCACATGATTTCAAACCTAAATAGAAAATTTTTTCGAGTTAGTATAATTCTTCATAAACCTTTGAAAAGAAATATATATTAAAATAAAAAAATTAGAAGTGATTAAATAATATTACTAAGTTACTGTAAAAAAAACGACAAATCTTTTTTTTTTTTTTTACTACTAAATCAAATTGTGATTTTATGCAGATACAGAAAAAGTGAATTATAATTCCGTATTACAATAATTTATATACATATATTAAGAATAGAACAAAGATTTACACGACAAAAAAATACTTAATATTAATTATAAAAAAAAACTTTACCTAAATAAAGTTATTTGGGTTTGATTATTTAGAATTATTTTTGAATTATGAAATTTAGTGATTGTCTTCCAATACACTAAGTGAGCTTTTTTTTCACGAAATATTATTATAATCGATATTTTTTTTTACATATGAAGTTAAGAAATTTAATAAAATTTTTTTTAATATAATCTATTAGTATAGATTAATTAAATGAGCACTCTCATACGGATTTCAAACGTTAAATACAAAAAATTTTTAAAGAAAAAGGTAAAAAAATTGGGTTTTAAACTTTTGAATGTCTGTTTTGTTTGAAAAATAATATATAATAAAATTTGAAAGAAAAAACGACTCGATATGGAGTACGAAAGAATAAAATAATAAATGTCTTTGACATCCAATTATACCACTGAAAAACTTTTTTCATTTTTGAATGGCAGTTCCAAAAAAACGTACTTCTATCTCGAAAAAGCGTATTCGTAAAAAAATTTGGAAAAGGAAGGGATATTGGACATCCTTGAAAGCTTTTTCCTTAGGGAAATCGCTTTCTACAGGTAATTCAAAAAGTTTTTTTGTACAACAAAATAAATAAAAAACACTAGAATAATTAGAATTAGCCTAACGTAAAAACAAATTTTTTAGAATACATATAAAAAAATCAAAAGGAACCAAACGAGAAAAACAAAAAGATAATATATATATATATAAAATAAAGGTTCCTATTTATTTTTTTAATTTCTAAAAGGGGGGATTCTTATTTTCCCCATCAATAAAATAATAAATAAAGATCTTGTATTTCCTAGTTAAGAGGTAATAATATATGATATTTTTTTTGAAGTGATCCAAAAATCTTATGTTTGTACAATATAAAAAGATGTACGAAAAGAGATATTTTGACAATTATTGTTTTTCATTTCTCTTGAACAACTTAGGCAAATTTTAGTTAAAATTTCTAAGTATTTTTGAGAAGTTTTAATTTTTAGAAAAAGCATTTTTTGAGTAATAAAATCAATTGTAAATTCCATTTAAAATCAATTGTAAATTCCATTGAATTGGCTTCTTTATTTAAAATTTTAATCTCGACGATTGCGTAAAAACTTGTTAGTATTATTTTGAACAAGTTGCCGCTATGGTGAAATTGGTAGACACGCTGCTCTTAGGAAGCAGTGCTAGAGCATCTCGGTTCGAGTCCGAGTAGCGGCATAAGATCTTATAAAAGAGATATTATAAGTTTTATAATCAAATTAATACCCGACTCTTTTTTCTAAAATCGGGTAAAACCTAGTATTAATTTATTAATTTTTAACAAATTTTTTATGATTTTTTCAATTTTAGAGCATATATTAACTCATATATCTTTTTCGGTCGTTTCAATTGTACTAACAATTTATTTTTTAACTTTATTAGTTAATTTAGATGAAATCATAGGATTTTTTGATTCATCAGATAAAGGAATCGTAATTACGTTTTTTGGTATAACAGGATTATTATTCACGCGTTGGATTTATTCAGGACATTTTCCATTAAGCAATTTATATGAATCATTAATTTTTCTTTCATGGGCTTTTTCAATTATTCATATGGTTTCCTATTTTAATAAAAAAAAAAAAAATCACTTAAACGCAATAACTGCGCCAAGTGCTATTTTTATTCAGGGTTTTGCTACTTCAGGTCTTTTAAACAACATGCCTCAGTCTGCAATATTAGTACCAGCTCTCCAGTCCCAGTGGTTAATGATGCACGTAAGTATGATGATATTAGGCTATGGCGCTTTGTTATGCGGATCATTATTATCAATAGCTCTTCTAGTCATTACATTTCGCAAGGTCGGATCTACTTTTTGGAAAAATAATATGAAAACAAAATTTTTATTAAATGAATTATTTTCTTTTGATGTACTTTACTACATAAACGAAAGAAATTCTATTTTACTACAACAAAACATTAATTTTAGTTTTTCTAGAAATTATTATAGGTATCAATTGATTGAACAATTAGATTATTGGAGTTTTCGTATTATTAGTCTTGGATTTATCTTTCTAACCGTCGGCATTCTTTCAGGAGCTGTATGGGCTAATGAAACATGGGGTTCATATTGGAATTGGGATCCAAAAGAAACCTGGGCATTTATTACTTGGACCATATTCGCAATTTATTTACATATTAAAACAAATAGGAATTTTCGAGGTATAAATTCTGCAATTGTGGCGTCGATAGGTTTTCTTTTAATTTGGATATGCTATTTTGGCGTCAATCTTTTAGGAATAGGTTTACATAGTTATGGTTCATTTACATCGAATTAACCAAAAAAGAAAAGAATCCAAATCAAAAAATAGCATCTATATATAACTTCATATAAGTTAAGAAATCAAATTTAGTTTTAGTAGTAAATCATCAAGAACCTTTTGAATCAAGTAGTACAATGATTCAAAAGGTTCTCACAATACAAAAACCAAAGACTTCTTATTATAATTCAATTTAATGTTTTTTTTTTATTTCCTGAAAACTATCCATAAAAATAATTAGATAAAATGGATTCGACCTTGTCACTTGCTAATGAGAGCACAAAATCAGGATAAATACCAATACCAATTATGGGTAGAAGAATTGAGATTGAAAGAAATAACTCTCGGGGTCCAGAATCAAAAAAAGAAAAGTTTTTGGCATTAATTAACTTGTATCCATAGAACATTTGGCGTGACATAGATAATAAATATATAGGAGTTAATATCATTCCAATTGCCATTACAAAAATAATTAAAATTTTTGAAATTAAGAAATATTTTTGGCTGGTAATTATTCCAAAAAAAACAATTAATTCTGCAACAAAACCACTCATGCCCGGTAATGCAAGGGAAGCCATCGATAAGATAGTGAACATTGTAAATATCTTTGGAATGGAGATAGCCATTCCACCCATTTCATCAAGATAAACAAGCCGGATTCTATCATAACTCGTTCCGGCCAAGAAAAAAAGTGCAGCGCCAATAAATCCATGAGAGATTATTTGTAAAATAGCTCCATTAAGCCCAGGATCCGTTATCGAACCAATACCTATAATTATAAAACCCATATGAGATACAGAAGAATAGGCTATTCTCTTTTTTAAATTACGTTGCCCGGGAGATGTTGAAGCTGCATAAATTATTTGGATTGTACCGACTACCATCAACCAAGGAGAAAACATAGAATGAGCGTGAGGTAATAATTCCATATTGATTCGAACCAACCCATATGCTCCCATTTTTAATAAAATTCCAGCGAGAAGCATACAGGTACTGTAATGTGCCTCGCCGTGGGTGTCAGGTAACCAAGTATGTAAAGGTATAATCGGTGATTTGACGGCAAAAGCAATAAGAAACCCAATATAAAATAGTATTTCTAGTGTGACAGGATAGGATTGATTCGCTAATAGTTCTAAATTTAATGTTGGTTCGTTCGAACCATATAAACTTATACCTAAAACTCCTATTAATAAAAAAATAGAACTTCCTGCAGTGTATAAAATAAATTTTGTAGCTGAATACAAACGTTTCTTTCCACCCCACATGGATAAAAGGAGATAAACGGGAATTAATTCTAATTCCCACATGATGAAAAACAGTAAAATATCCCGCGAAGAAAATGATCCTATTTGGCCGCTGTACATTGCTAACATCAGGAAATGGAATAATCGGGAATCCCGAGTAACTGGAAAAGCCGCTAAAGTAGCTAAAGTAGTAATAAATCCCGTCAGTAAAATAGTTCCTATAGAAAGTCCATCTATTCCCAGTCTCCAATAAAAATCAAAAAAATCGATCCATTTATAATCTTCGGACAGTTGAATTAATGGGTCGTCCATTTTAAAATTATAACAAAAAGCGTAGGTCGTTAGAAGAAGTTCTAAGATACAAATGCATATAGTATACCACTTATTAACTTTATTTCCCCTATGCGGGAGAAATAACATTAATGAACCGGCAGATATTGGAAAAACAACAATTATTGTTAACCAAGGAAAATCATTCGTGGTAAAGACAAGATACACCAGGTCCAAAGAACGCGTACTCAAAAAAAATATATAAATAAAAAAATATAATTGAACTTTTTTGAGTACGAGTACTTGTCAATAAAAAAAATAAAATGTATTCCAAATTTATTCAAATCCGTTTTTTGGTAACGTATCAATAAGCTAGACCCATGCTTCGAGTTGTTTCATGCCATAAATAAACTCGAACGCTCAAAAAATCCGTTGGACAGGCGGATTCACACCTCTTACAACCAACACAATCCTCGGTTCTTGGGGCAGAAGCTATTTGCTTAGCTTTACATCCATCCCAAGGTATCATTTCTAATACGTCTGTAGGACATGCTCGGACACACTGAGTACATCCTATACAGGTATCATAAATTTTTACTGAATGTGACATAGGATCTATAGTTTTTTTAATGTCATAAATTTTCAATCTAGTAAACTTATAACTAAATGATATAGTAAATTAAAATACTAGATGAAGCAATGATTTCCTTTAATAGAATTTTTTGAATGAATTCTGGCTCAATTGGTAAAAAACGGGGCTAAAATACTTGGATTTCTTAGATGTTCACAAATCTAATCTAGTAAGTCATAACCTATCATATATGCAAATCGAAACCTATAATTTTTTGATTTATGCTACTTATTTAATAAGGTCGATTGGTTGATGCGAGTTGATTTTCTGTTACGATAAATTGACGAGACTATAGCTAATCCAATAGCTGCTTCAGCGGCTGCAATTGCTATAACAAAAATGCAGAAAATATCCCCTTTTAGTTGGGAATTATCAAAAAAATCAGAAAATGTTACGAAATTCATATTAACTGCATTGAGTATAAGTTCAAGGCACATAAGAGCCCTAACCATATTTCGACTCGTGATCAATCCATAAAGACCAATCAAAAATAAATAGGCACTCAAAACAAGTACATGTTCGAGTATCATTGAGCAACTCCTTATCAATTTTGATTCATTTCAATCTGAATAATAAAAACAATTCACCGGATTCAATCAACTAGAATATAACAACAAAGTACGAATAAAAACTATATTAGGGAAAAAATTTCAAATATATATATCAAATATAAAAATTGATATTTAAAATATGAAATAGTATTCAATCAAATTGAATTGAATGAACAGAAAAAAATATCATAACATACACAAATACAAAGTTTTGTTTGGTCTTTACTAATTGGAACCTTTTTTATTGACGAGCCACAGAAATTGCACCTATCAAAGCAACTAAAAGAATTATTGAAATGAGTTCAAACGGAAGAAAAAAATCTGTTGATAAATGAATTCCTATTTGTTGACTATTACTTATTAAATCTTGTTCTAAAATCTGGTTTAATCTTGTAGTCCAAATAACCCCGTACCATGACGTATCGAGAATAGTAGCAATTAATGAAAAAAGAATAGTTGTACAAACCAATGAAGTAATCCCATTCCCAACAGTCCACAGATTGAAATCTATGGAATATTCTGAATCATTCATGAACATAACAGCAAATAGGATTAAAACATTTATGGCCCCCACGTAAATAAGGAGTTGTGCAGCAGCTACAAAATGGGAATTTGCTAGAATATACAATAAAGATATACAAACAAGAACAAATCCTAAGGAAAAGGCTGAAAATATTGGGTTAGGAAGTAATACCACTCCCAGACCTCCTACTAGAAGACCGGATCCCAGAAAAACTAAAAGAAAATCATGTATTGGTCCAGGCAAATCCATTATATTATTAAAAAAAGAAAAAAATAGAAATCCTTTTCATGACCTTATTAATTTAACCGGGGAATTTATTTTTAATATGTTTCTAATAGAGTGTAATTAGAATCTAATGAATATGAATTGATGTAGATACAATTATTAGACAGTTTCGCTTTTTTTATTCTAATATTTTCAACCTATCTATTTCAAGATTGATGTAGATACAATTATTAGACAGTTTCGCTTTTTTTATTCTAATATTTTCAACCTATCTATTTCAAGATAGTAATTACGAAGATATTATATTAAAAGGATGAGCCTTAATACTTAATATTATTCTATAAATACAAGTTTTTAATTAAATTCTTTCTCTTTCTATAATAATAGAATATAATTCAACAGTTTTGTATTCTTTTTTTAATAAAATTAATAGGTTTACCCATTTGTTGTTTGAGGTGAATTCAAAATTGTTCGAATAGTGTAATCGTCAATTACTGACATTGGTAAACGACCCAAAGCTATTTGATTATAATTCAACTCGTGACGATCATAAGTTGAAAATTCATATTCTTCAGTCATTGACAAACAATTTGTTGGACAATACTCAACACAATTACCACAAAATATACAAATTCCAAAATCAATACTGTAATTAAGCAATCGTTTTTTTCGAATATTGGTTTCCAATTTCCAATCAACAACAGGCAGATCTATAGGACATACTCGAACACATACTTCACAAGCAATGCATTTATCAAATTCGAAATGGATTCGACCGCGAAAACGTTCTGATGTTATTAATTTTTCATAGGGATATTGAATAGTTACAGGTAAACGATTTGTGTGGGATAAGGTAATCATGAAACCCTGACCAATATACCTTGCAGCTCGTAGGGTTTGTTGACCATAATTCATGAACCCGGTTATCATAGGAAGCATATTGTAATTATCTATGAATAATTTGATCTTTGTTTCTTTCTCTTGTTTAAAACAAGTAATGAATATCTTGGATTCATTTTTAATTTAGAGTGAAAAGAGTTGGAAAGAAGTTGTTAATAATAGATTACCAAGGGAAATCGGTAAAAGAAATTTCCATCCAAGATTTAATAGTTGATCCATTCTTAGCCTAGGTAAAGTCCATCTGGTTGCGATAGAAATGAACAAAAACAAATAAGTTTTAGCTAATGTAATAAAGATACCAATTGTTGTTCCAAAAATTTGATCCTTTTCAAATAGCTCCAGAATAGATATATACGGAATAGAAAAATTCCAACCGCCTAAGTACAGAACTGTTACAAATAATGAGGAAATTAATAGGTTTAGATAAGAAGCAACGTAAAATAAACCAAATTTGATACCGGAATATTCAGTTTGATAACCTGCTATTAATTCTTCTTCCGCTTCTGGTAAATCAAAAGGTAACCTCTCGCATTCTGCTAGGGAAGAAATTAGAAAAATGATAAAACCTATAGGTTGACGCCACAAATTCCATCCCCAAAAACCATATTTTGATTGTGCCTCAACTATATCAACTGTACTTAAACTGTTAGATAATTCTAGTCGGTGATAACATTACTATTCTCGCCGCTATTACAAAACCGTACATGAGGTCTTCGCCTCATACGGCTCCTCGGGGGCCGTAAATAAATCTAAGGACCAGATTAGTATTATTTAGATGGATATAAAATGGATTAAATAAAAATCTATCTGGGGTCCCGAATTATACCAATGGAATTCTGTCTGCTCAAATTCTAAAAATAAAAAATGCGCTTCGGAATTCATCTCATCCTTTACAACTTTTAATTTCGATTTGTTGAGTAATAACTTAATCCTTTAATAAAACACCCCTTGTAAAAATAAAACTAGGTATTTCAGCCCGTTGTGGTTTTCAATTACGAAAAAGAATTAAACATCCTATTAGTTTATTATTCATGATAGAAATTCTATTTTATTTTCGAAATCTATCAAAATAAATCTTCTTGTTTCGTTCCTATTCTTCTTTCTTTTTTAGAAAAAAAGTCGGTGGACTTAAAAAAAAATAAAGGATTATTTCGTTTCTGATAGTCATTACATTTATCGGTGGATGGGAGCATACTCTGAATCGGAATCTTGGGGAGTACTGCCTGATCATTTCTACTAATTTCAAGCCCCAATTAACCTTCTTTTTTTTTTCTTATGTTATGCATAAATAGCCTTTTCAATTTGGTTAATCTCTATTACAAATTCTTTGTGTATTTTGGTGTTTCTACCCATCCACGCGTTTTTACCTAATTGCCGCTCACTTTGTAATATATGTATGGTAATTTATATAACTGATAGTGAAAACGTCATACGGTTAATATTTTTTTTAACCCGCTTCAAGTCCGGATGACTAATCAACCAACCTTGGGGTAAAGTGATTCGTACGCTTATGTTTATTTCCGTTTAACCTTTGTACATAGGAAATGAGTCCATTTTTCTTTTTACTGCTAATTTCTGAGCTGTTTTTTTTCACTCATATATAACTATCAAATTCCTTTTATTAAGATTAAGATTAACCCGAAAGATAAATATATATATTCCGTTTTTTCATTTATTAATCTAGAAGAAACGGAATAAACGTTTATGTTTCAACGAATCGCACGTAGAGATATTGATAAAACACATAGAGTTAATGGTATTTCATAACTAATCGCTTGGGCAGCAGCTCGCAGACCACCTAAAAAAGAATATTTATTATTTGATCCATATCCTGACATAAGAAGTCCGATCGGAGCAATACTTGAGATGGCAATCCATAAAAAAATACCGATATTGAGATCCGCTAAAACAAGGTGATTGCTAAAGGGAATTACTGAATAACTTAGTAAAATAGAGATAACTGCTATAGATGGTCCAATACTAAATAAAGTAGTATTTCCTCGAGATGGACGAAGATCTTCTTTGAAAAGTAGTTTTGTCCCGTCGGCTAAAGCTTGAAGAATTCCCAACGGGCCGGCGTATTCAGGTCCAATACGTTGTTGTATCCCTGCAGATATTTCTCTTTCTAACCACACAATTACTAGTACACCTGTTATGATTCCCAATACAAGAGAAAATATAGGGACAAATATCCAGATGAGTCCATAGACCTCTTTTAAAGATTCCAATCTAACAAAAGAATTTATAGTTTGTACTTCTGTTGCATAAATTATCATTTTAACGATCAACTTCTCCCATAATTATATCTATGCTACCGAGTATCGTCATAATATCAGCCAATTTCATTCTTTTAACTAGTTCAGGAAGAATTTGCAAATTAATAAAACCCGGCGGTCGGATTTTCCATCTCCAAGGAAAACCACTTTGATCTCCTATGAGAAAAATTCCTAATTCCCCTTTTGGAGCTTCAACTCTTACATAAAGTTCTTGTTTCGATAATTCAAAAGTAGGGGAAGGCTTTTTACTAATGAATCGATATTCAAAATCATTCCACTCTGGAGTCCTTTTTTTATCAAAGCTTCTACTTTCTAAATTCTCATAGGGACCCCCGGGAAGTCCTTCCAGAGCCTGTTGAATAATTTTGATGGATTCTGTCATTTCGCTAAGTCGTACTAAATAACGAGCTAATGAATCTCCTTGTTTTTGCCACTGAATTTCCCATTCAAATTCATCGTAAGACTCATAACGATCAACTTTACGAAGATCCCATGGTATTCCGGATGCGCGTAGCATTGGTCCGGATAAACCCCAATTTATTGCTTCTTCCCCACCAATAATCCCAACGCCTTCAACCCGTTCTAAAAAAATAGGATTTCGTGTAATCAGTTTTTGATATTCAACAACCTCTGTTAAAAAATAATCACAAAAATCCAAGCATTTATCTATCCAACCATAAGGTAAATCAGCCGCTATTCCTCCAATACGAAAAAAATTATGCATCATTCTCATACCGGTGGCAGCTTCGAATAGATCATATACAAATTCGCGTTCTCTGAAAATATAGAAAAAGGGAGTCTGTGCCCCAATATCTGCCATAAAAGGGCCAAGCCATAACAGATGAGAAGCTATACGACTCAATTCCAGCATAATTACTCTGATATAGCTGGCCCTTTTAGGAACTTGAATATTTCCCAATTGTTCTGGTCCATTTACTGTTATTGCTTCTGTAAACATAGTAGCTAAATAATCCCACCGCGTTACATAAGGTAAATATTGTATAATTGCTCGGTTTTCTGCAATTTTTTCCATTCCTCTGTGTAAATAACCTAATATGGGTTCACAGTCAACAACATCCTCACCGTCTAGAGTAACAATTAAGCGAAGAACACCATGCATGGATGGGTGGTGAGGTCCCATATTGACTATCATAAGATCTTTTCCTGTAACTGGGTTCTTCATAAGTTTTTCCTTGATTCGTTCTGGTATGAATTAGATTGCTGAAAAAGAAGTTTATTAAAAAATTCAAGATCTAAAAAATTAACTAATTCACAATTTTGGAGTTTAACGAGTTTTTAATTCCCGAATATTCAACTGATTAATTAATTCTTTATAACGTACTCTATTTTTTTTTGACAAATAAGCCAGCAGTCGTTGACGTTTTCCCAGAATTTTTCGTAGACCCCTCTGAGATAAATAATCTTTTCTGTGCAATTCCAAATGTGAAGTAAGTCTTCGTATCTTATTAGTGAAACTGAATACTTGAAATTCAACAGATCCCTTGCTTTCTTCTTTTTTTTCGTGAAATGAAATGAATGCATTTTTTATCATAAAAAGAAATCCTTCCCCTTTTAATATGAATTGAAAGATATGAATTTTACTGATCAGTAATAATAATGGTAGTTTTTTTGTACAAGGATCCGAATTTAATTATCAACTTCTTAATTCTTAATTTTATAAAAAAATAAAAAAAGTCTAAATTTTGATCTAAAAAAAGTAGGATTTTTTTAATTTATTTATGGATCTGCTCTGATTGGTATCTATGTCATTAATTAAATGAATCTCATGTATAAAGATTGAATTGAAAACAATCCCTCATATTTGTGCATACAATTGTTTTCATATACCGTAACTTATATTATATATATAGTAAAAATTTAGTAAAATATATAGTAAAAATTTAGTAAAAAGGATCTACCATTAATGCATTTGAAATCGTGTATACATGTGTATTCTTATCATACTGAAATGATTTCCGTTAGTCGTATTAAACCAATAGCGATTCATACAAGCTAAATCTTCTAATCTAAAATTGGGCCAAAGAAAGGATTTTAATTTAATTAGGTTTTTTTTATCCTTATCAAGATCTTTCTTTTTATTCAAAACTGTAGTCAAAGTTTGACTATTTTTATCAAATCTTGAATTTCTATCCCTCGCATTTTTTTTTAAGTTGAAACAAATTAGAATTCTAAATTCTTTACGTCGTTTAGGGGATAGAATATTTTCAGGAACAAATAAATCATAATTCTTTTTTTTATCAATATAGCTTTTTTTTTTTGATCTTTTACTTATTTTTTGTTTATTTTTATGAACCAATGAAATCCCGACGGTTCTATATATAATAAGTTGTCCATCGTTTTTTACAGACAAACGGACAGGTTCAACAATCAATATTCCTTTTTTCATTAATTTTGCAAAAGTGAAATTCTTCTCAATCATTAGAATATCTAGGCTCATCTCTCCTTTTTCAATAGAAGATATCGCTATCTCGTTTGGATTTTTTAGTCTAACTAAGAGACAGTATACTTTTACATTATTGAGAATTTTTTTATTAAAAAAACAATTCCATCGCAATTGAAAACGCGAATACCTTTTGAGAAATAAGTCAAGTTCCGCTTCGGTATTGCTTTTTGGTTGCTTTTTATTTTTAGGTTTTTTTATCTTCGATTCTGCATAATTTTCTTCAATATTTTTTTCTTGGTTTGATAGAGCTGATTCCGTATATATGTTTGTTTCTTTATCTAATTCAAACTCTTCTTGATCTGCCGATCTGTTTTCTTCTTTATTTAGATTATAAAATCGAAGGAATTTTTTTTCGTTTGATGGTATAAAACCTTTTTTCTTTAGAGTGATCTGTTTATTCACATTTTTTGTTTCATTAAAATTGAAAAGAAGTAATTTAATTGGTATGACCCACGGTTTCATTTTATATGTACTAGAAAATAAGAAAAATTCTGGAAAGAAAAAAAAGTTAAAATTTGTTATACGATGATTTAGTATTTCTTCATTCATTCCCATCCAATCAAAAAAGTTTATTTTTTCATCGGCAAGACCTGTCTTAGTTATTTTATCAATTCTTTGATAATTCTGAACTTTAGTCTTAATATATTTTTTTTTACTCTTAGTATCAGGCTCAATATTTACTTTTTTTATAAACCAAAAGTTGAGAATTCTCCAATCCAAATATTTTCTATGCCGAATTTCCCCTATACCCCGGATATTATATTTTTCTAGAAAACAAGAGACTAAACAATTTTCTAGGCCTGTAGACATATCAAAAAATTTTTCTGTAGAATGAATAGATTTGTAGCAAAAAAGATTATATATAGAATCCTTTTTGAAATTTTGTTTTTTGGAATTATCAAAAATTTTTTTTTCATATGAATCCACTTTGGTTAAACTTGGATTTAGAACGAGAGAGTCTTGGTTTATTTTCTTTTTCCATTTTTGGGTTACTAATCTAGCCCATGCAATCTGAGGTAAATTATAGTGAGAATTACTTCGTAACCAGTTTTTCCATTGATTTATTTCGGAATTTAAAAGGGTTTTATCTTTCCATTCATAATGACAGATCCCTTGTTCTTGAAAAAAACCCTTTATTTTATTCTTAACAAAAAAGGATGTTATGTATATGTTATATTCAAAAAAAGCCTTTAATTTATAAAAGTTACTAACTTGAATTTGTGATAATTTGTAAAATACATATGCTTGTGATAAAGAGCATAAGTCATAACTAAAAAAATTTTTTTTTGATATGAAATTTTTTATAGTCGAAATAAAATAAATGGTATTTTTTTTTTTATTAATTTTTTCTCTATTTTCGTCATTCTTGTAAATATATCTATCAAGAATTTTTTTTGTT